ATAATTCAGAGGAATATGTAAGTGATTCATATACAGCATCTTTTTCTTTTATCGAGGGTTCTACCAATTGATATGTTTCCACAAATAACTGAAATTCAATTTCTTGATCCGTATCTTCAATTTTTGGAAACTTAAAAAGTTCTTCTGTTAAGCCCCGATCAATGAATCTACAAAACCCTTCAAATTGTATTTGATTCAATCCGGGTAGTGTAGACATTCCTTCATTCCCAACCCCAAGCATTTTCAATTTCCCCATTTATTTTATAGAAAATATCCCGTGATTTGCTGTCATTCTTCATTGAATCACATGAATCGATTTAGCAATAATGGAATTTATGGTCTTTTTACTTTACTGAATCACATGAAATTTTACCTAACTACGTCTATGAAATTGAAATACCTATTTATGAAAACAGGAGATTTTATACTCAAATTGGAATTTGCAACAAAACAACCAAATAGAATATAACTTGTAATATAAATCGAAACAAATTGATAAATTTCACCTAGACTTGGGGTATTTTATAGTAGTAGTATAGTATGTTATTACATAACTCTAATTCGATTGATACCCCAAAAAATGAATTCAGGATTTGTTCGGCTCCATGAGATAAAGATATCAAAAATAAAATAATCAGAAAAAATATACAATTTATTTTTTTTTTTTTTTCGAATTTGAGAATACGATTGCAGTGCATAAAAAGACTTGGATTTATTAAACATGCATAGATCTAACTTCAGCTATAACTATTTCTATATGTCTCTTACTTTATTGCAGTCCTATTTGTTCGGGACAGCACATGTTATGTTGTGTTCATTTATTTTTTCTACTCATTCATTAATCTATTTAATGAAAAATTGGCAAAAAAATGAAAGCACGAGAATTTATCGAAAATTCCCTATAATATAGGTATGTGTAACAACGAAAATGCATGTTCTGGGGTTGACATATATTAACAGTTGCTGTTATAATTGAAATAGAGAAGGATTAAAAAAAAAAATAATAATATTGATTGGTTATGTATCAATTTCTATTTTTTTCTCATTAATAAAGATAAAGAATAGATTAAGATTCAAGAATTTTTCAGGAATTTGTAGTTAACGGTTGCTATTTGTGCTGAAATTTTGACTTTTCTTTTGTGACTGAAAGGTATAGGTATACATTTGTTTTCAATAGAAAAAGGGGATTAAAGAAAACGGAATTTAAGATACAAACACATCAAAAAAAAGAATTTTAGAAACCCATTTTTGTTTTTTTGAGAGGAGGAGGGGTATTCGGATCTATTTTTTTGTATTATTTTGGCGATATGGCCGAGTGGTAAGGCGGGGGACTGCAAATCCTTTTTCCCCAGTTCAAATCCGGGTGTCGCCTGATCGATAAGAGAATTCAAATAGTTTATTTCGTTTTGTTGATATAGAAAACTTTTTCTTTTTTTCCAGCGCAAGCTAGTGTAGGAATAAGGGACTAGTTTGATGCTAAATTCTAAGCATCGGGAAGTTTGTTCTCTAAAATGTTGTAAATATTTTCGTCTCAGAGTCAACGAAAAATTCATTACAGAGATGAAAAGGAATAGATCAATCTTGAAATGATAGTCCTTTTATTTCACTACTATTGTAGTGTCCATCTACTTTTTGGGTCTTTAATTAGATTGGATAGGGATAGGTCGGATGGGGAATATAATTCCATTTTAAGTTAGGGAAGGTGTTGAAGAAAAACCTTGTATACAAACTTATGGTAAAGTATATGAACGCTTCTTCATTTATTCCATATTATTTCTTTTTTTATTATTATTATTATAATATAATAATTATATTAATAAAAAAATCCAATTCAAAAAGAATCCATTTTTTTCTAATCTCTAGTAAAAGAATTTTAGAGGATGTTTTCCAATTGTTTTATAGAACGAATCGGGAGACAATCAAATGGAAATAAGAGATGCAAATAAGAGTCTGAGTATGCAAAGAAATCTATCTTGATTCTATTCTATATTTTTTATTTTTGACTGAATGAAATGGGGGGTAAAATAAAACATAGGTCTTTTTATTCGTACCTAATTAGTACGATGCATTTCCTTACTACTCTCAAGGATATTTTTTATTTATGCTTAATTTAATATTTTTCAATTCTACTAGAAATCAGGTAAGAACTTGTTAGATGTTCTAATTGGATGTTTCGTCAATGGTGTTATGACGGAATCTTTTTTTGACTCTGTACCAGCGATTCCACTATTATTATAAGATATTATAAAATTTTTAGTGAAAAATAAAAACGAAAATAATACAAGAAAAAGTAGTAAACAATAATAAAAAAATTGCTTCATATTGATAGAGATAGGAGACAAAATTTACATGGATATAGTAAGTCTTGCTTGGGCTGGTTTAATGGTAGTTTTTACATTTTCCCTTTCCCTTGTAGTATGGGGAAGAAGTGGACTCTAAGAGGACTACTAATTGAGTTAAGGGATCAAAATGTCTCAATTATTTTATAGCTAAGTTCTTCCATTTTTTAACTATTGAATTTTGTTATTTTATTAATCTAACTAAATACTAATTAATGAAATGCAATTCGATACTTCATTTTGAAACTCTATTGTATTCCAGTGGTGTAATATAATATTGAAAAAAAAAAAAATACTCTTTAAATCAAACAAATATTTGAATTGTTCCCATCTTATTGTCCCAGGAATACAGATAATTGGAAACGGATTACTACTCCAAACTTAATTCTTTTTAAGATTTATATTTCGATGAACTGGTTACCACCAATCTTTTCTAAATAGGAAAAACTTTTTCATCGAATCCCCTGATCAGTTGTCAATTATTTAATCAATTCATTTTTTTGGAATACTAAAAATAAAAAGATTATTATTTATTTTTTTTTTTTTATTATTATATTATTTATCGGGATTATGAAAAGAATGTGAAATCTAAAAATTCAAATAATTAAGAATCAAAATGTATTTTTGATTATTTCAGATTGATTGGAACCAATACAAATATAATAGATTAGATCAAACAAAGAAAAAATGTGGACACTATGGAATTGACATTCCATAGATATCTATAGATATACCCATATGAAAAGAAATATTTAAATAGGTCCATCCATATTAAACTTCTTTTTTTTAAGTAAAACATTCCATTTTTACCATACCGTAATAGTATATAGTAGAAAGAAATAGATGTGATTTCTTTCTACTATACTATCTACTATACTATATGGATTTCATAGAATTCTGCTGATTGTAGTCTGATCATTTTATTTAAAAGAAAGACCCGAAATGGAAACCCTTTTTTCTTTATTCAATCATTGTCATCGCATTGATAAGAAATCAGAAGTCATGTTTAATTAAAATTAGTCACTTTGACTTACCGTTTTTACGTAAATTATAAGTAAAAAGGCAGTAGGAACTAGAATGAAGAGTGCAGTAGCTATAAATGCGAGAATATTGACTTCCATAATCTCTATGTTTTCTTTCTCTTTTATTTCTAATAAATACTTCGGGATTTAATCCCATAGAAATGAAAAATCTTTCGTCAGTAAATTCAGTGGTATAAATTTTATCTCGATGATATAAAATCGGATCAATATCACGAATAACAATATCTGAGCTATCAAATCAATTCATCGTCGAGAATTAAATAGTATAACATAGGAAGATCTTTTATCCATACCAAATAAAAAAAAAAACCAAATAAAAAAAAAAAAAAAATTACTTTCTGATGCAATGAAAAATTCCTTTTTCTTTCTTCGTCCGAACCTTTACATTATACTAAAAAAGAAAAAAGGAATCCCTGTTAGAAATGAGATTTTTTTTTCTTTTTTATTCCCTTTCACATACGAAATCAATTGCTATTTTTTGGATTTGTATCCATCGGGACTGACGGGACTCGAACCCGCAGCTTCCGCCTTGACAGGGCGGTGCTCTGACCAATTGAACTACAATCCCAGGGAAAAAGTTGTATAGCATACATATTCTTACTATTTCATTCAAACCCTTTGTTTTTCTATTTTAGATTCGAACCCCTGTACTGTAACTGAAAGAGGCAGACTTATATATTGATATATTGATATTTTTATGGGTCTGCACTTTAGCGAAATCGACACGGATTATTCGCAATCCGTTCCTTATTGCTAACTTGATTGAAAAATCAATGAATCAAGGAAACAAAAAAGACTCTTTTTTGACTTTAATCCTTTCCTAAGACTTTCTATTTTAAAATCCCGATAGGAATTTTTCAAAATCCGAATTTGTGGAAAAAATATGTAATATGGAAAAAAGAAATAGCACTCGAGATTTTATTCTTCTGTATGGGAGCCCATTGGTGATTTTCAGAGAACACCAAATGGGTTATATCATTTCATGGTGGATCAGCAAATTTTTGGGCCGAGCTGGATTTGAACCAGCGTAGACATATTGCCAACGAATTTACAGTCCGTCCCCATTAACCGCTCGGGCATCGACCCAGGAAGAATCAATTTTAGTCTTTATTAAAAATCCCTGATCAATTTCCTTTTGTAGTACCCTACCCCCAGGGGAAGTCGAATCCCCGTTGCCTCCTTGAAAGAGAGATGTCCTAAACCACTAGACGATGAGGGCATACTTGTCCGACCTCCATTCTACTATGTTCATACATAGTATGAACAGTTTTTTGAAATTGTCAATATAATAGAATGATATGATTCGATCCGAAGGATCTTTCAGAATTCCTTAAAATATCATTTAGATTTCGAAATTGTTCATTCCAATCACCAATTTATAAAACTAAAAAAAAATAATGCGAAAGAAAACAAAAGAAAGAGAGAATCCTTTCAGGGAATGATTGATTTTCTGGAACAGGCGCGGCATTAACACCTCATTTCTTTCACTTTCATTCAGTGTTAAGAAGATTGAATTAGTCGGTACATGTATCAATGAAATAAATTTTGTGTTATGATGAAGATGATTTCAATTCGAATCGGTTTTGAAAAAATCCATTCCATTGATATTTATCAAATCCAATATCCAAAAATCATTTTTTTAACTATACTCACTAGCTAAATCCAATTTATTGTTCGTTAAAAAGTTGCTATGTAAAAAAAATAGATCTATTCTATATATATAATTTGAGTATATGCAGTAACAAATAGATGTACTAAACTCATATCCATATTGGATGGTTCCTTATTCGGGAATTGACTCAAATGGAGCCCCTTTAACTCAGTGGTAGAGTAACGCCATGGTAAGGCGTAAGTCATCGGTTCAAATCCGATAAGGGGCTTTTTTGTCAAAAAATGACAACAGTAATATAAATGACAACAGTAATATTCCGATTTGAAGGAAGAATAGAGATATTCTTGATATTTGTAAGAAGTTTCTCTTTGTAAAAAAAACTAAGGAATAGTTGAATTTCATTAAAAAATCGAGTTTTTATTCTATTAAATTGTTGTTATCATTCGAATGAATTCGAATAGAGTAAACTCATTCTAGTTAGAAAGTGAAAGAGTATTCTTTTCTATATATCTATTTTTTTAGACTGTGATATTTCCTTTAATTGTAAGATATTCCTATCCTATTTTCTATTATTCCAATCAAAAAAGGGAAAGATTCTAAAAAAAAAAGTAAGTGGACCTAACCTATTGAATCATAACTATATCCACTATTCTGATATTCAAATTGGATAGAAATGAAATTCGAACAGTGGATCTTTTTTGTTTTTAATATCTCTTTCGTTCGGACTCCGTAAGAATCTGTCAATATTTCGGATTAAATCTTATTGTTCCTAGGAATCAATTGATACTCCTCTTCTCCACGCAGAAGGGTTTATTCTATTCTAAGTTCCAACATATAAGTCATTTTACTTTAAAAATATCTTTTTTTCCGAATACAAGAAAAGATCAAATTACATTTCTATTATTTCTTTAAGATATGAGATATCTATAAAAAAAATAGAAAAATCCATCAAATCATGACTTCGAGTATCAAATATTTCATTTTCATATCTATGCATACTAGATTTTTAAAGCAATTAATGGACGAAACTTTCACTTAGAATCTATTATTTTTAATAAAACTCCATACAATATTAAAAAATCTGATAGATAGAAAAAATAGATAGATAAAAAAATATTCGAATTTCTTACCTCGATCTGCAAAAAAGGTATACTTTGTAATTTTTTTAATCTGAACGAAAGAAAAATACAACTAAAGAGGACAATAAAAGAAATTAAAGTAAAATACAAAGTAAAAATAGGATTCTATAGTAGTTTCCTAGACATACAAATTAGAAGAATATATAAAACTTTTTTTTTTTTTTATTTCACGAACAAGATTCAAGAATAATATTATTTAATATTATTTGATAAAAGGAGAGTAGTATGTCTGGGGATCTGCTGGTAACAAAAGTGATAAAAGCGATCATTTCATTTGTTTCTGGAATAGTTCTTTAAAAAATTTATTTATCGGATTTACGAGTCATAAGACAATTCCCGCGTCATGACTTCATGACTTAGGGAATTTTTTAGAATAGAAAGGAATAACCCAATTAAGTTAATGGATTTTACCTAGATTAAATATCAATCGACAAAAAAAGTATTTTTCTATTCGAAACCCAGTAGAAAAGAAGGGACAGTCTTCGAGAAATCATATCATATATAAAATGAAAAAATCCTCGAAGGTTCCATCCCTGAAAATGCTAGGGGGTGTTCGGAAATGGTTGAAGTAGTTGAATAGGAGGATCACTATGACTATAGCTCTTGGTAAATTTACCAAAGATGAAAATGATTTATTTGATATTATGGATGACTGGTTACGGAGGGACCGTTTTGTTTTTGTGGGTTGGTCCGGTCTATTGCTCTTTCCTTGCGCCTATTTTGCCGTGGGGGGTTGGTTCACAGGTACCACCTTTGTAACTTCATGGTATACTCATGGATTGGCAAGTTCCTATTTGGAAGGTTGTAACTTCTTAACTGCGGCAGTCTCTACTCCTGCTAATAGTTTAGCACACTCTTTGTTGTTACTATGGGGTCCTGAAGCACAGGGAGATTTTACCCGTTGGTGTCAATTGGGTGGTCTGTGGACTTTTGTTGCTCTCCACGGTGCTTTCGGATTAATAGGTTTTATGTTACGTCAATTTGAACTTGCTCGATCTGTTCAATTGCGCCCTTATAATGCAATCGCATTCTCCGGTCCAATTGCTGTTTTTGTTTCTGTATTCCTGATTTATCCACTAGGTCAGTCTGGTTGGTTCTTTGCGCCTAGTTTTGGTGTAGCAGCTATATTTCGATTCATTCTATTTTTCCAAGGGTTTCATAATTGGACATTAAACCCATTTCATATGATGGGAGTTGCTGGTGTATTGGGCGCTGCCCTACTATGCGCTATTCATGGTGCTACCGTAGAAAATACGTTATTTGAAGATGGTGATGGCGCAAATACATTCCGTGCTTTTAACCCAACTCAAGCGGAAGAAACTTATTCAATGGTCACCGCTAACCGCTTTTGGTCCCAAATCTTTGGG